AATTTTAAACAAGAGGGGTTTCGTGTTACTAATTGAATTCAATCAACGGGATTAAGTGTCTTACGACTGGGTTAGGGTAAAATAAAAAATAGGAACAACAACTTAATCTGGACCTCTTAGTCTTTGTACCTAGACTAGCTCGTCTAGCATCCCATAAAAGAAGAGCCTTATTTGATTTATGATTCATATTCATCATCCCCATAGAGGGGAGTAGATAGGACTTAAACAGCAATAGAAGGTATAAATTTGAATATCTATGTCTATCCGAATCTCATTAACAATCAATTCCATATGTAACAGATGTATTTTCTTTGAACCTCATTTTTAGGTATTTTGTCTTTGGCTCTAATGAGAATGATTAGAAATCTATGTAACAATTGAGGCAGGGGGTGATTCAGACACTCTACTCACTTTACTTTATGGAAAGATTACAGAAAAATTACTGAACCGCAAGTCAAATACGTATAAAACGAAGAAATGCTTATATGTATGTATTGTTATCATTCTATTTCAGTGACAACGGTGTTTCGATTTTTGTGAAAAAGATTTATGATCCAAATATTTAACATAGAATATCCATAATTTAATTACTTCCAGTGACAATTGTTCAGTTTCTCTGATAGATACAGAAATCCCCTATTCTTTCAATTCTGATTTTATCAATCAGATGAAAGAATAATGACCTAAATCTTCCCTTACATATAAGTCTTTTTTATCCACTCCACAAAAAAAGAAAGAAATTGGATTTGCTTTTCGATCTATCTATATGCTTTAAATCATTGATGATGGTTCAATTCGAAAAGAAACATAGATTTCTCTCTCTTATGATGATCAAAATAAAATGCAGTACTTACTGTAAAACATTATTCAACTAATGATGTCGAAGTAGGAAATTTTTTCAATTAAATATTTTTAATGATTTCTTATGAGTCCTTGGTACTTGAAGACGTGTGAGATTGGTGAATCTATCCTATTGAGTCACTCAAAGATGCAGATTCAAAAAGAACTTATTTATTCGTGTTATTTATATTTGTGTTATTTATAAATAATAAAAAAAAAATGTTGCATTCATACGGGATTAAGTTGAATTCTTGCTGAGACTTCTTCAGAAAAATATCTACCCATCCAGGAAAAAAGTATGGATTACTATGTACCGACTGAACCAATGACTACTCATGATTCCATAATTGAATCAATTACATACCGGTTCCAAACTAGAGGAATGTTATGGTAAAACTTCGTTTGAAACGATGTGGTAGAAAGCAACGTGCGACTTGAAAGACATGATCAGCTGTGGATTCTTACATCCACCATTTTAGATTATATAGGAATGAAAGTGCTCTTGGCTCGACATCCTTTGTTCTGTTCCACTAGAACCCCCATTTGGGGTGTAATGTAAATAGTACATGATATGATGGAGCTCGAGTAGAAAGGATTGATTCATTTCTCAGGGGCAAGGATCTAGGGTTAGTGCCAATCAATAAGTTGGAATAACTTCGTAAGTATATCTTCGATATAGAAATTGAAAGAATCCAATTCGAGCAAGTTTCAAATCCAAAAGGAAATTTTGTTGGAATTGGTAAAACTCTTTTGATCAAGTAGCACGCGTGAATCAACCGTTCTATGATTCTTTGATAGAAAGAAATAAAAAAAAAGGTATGTTGCTGCCATTTTGAAACGATTAAAGATCACCGAAGTAATGTCTAAACCCAATGATTCAAAGTAAAGATAAAGGATCCTGGAACAAGGAAATACCGTTTTCAATTGTCTCAACAACTAGATCAGAATGAAGAATCAAAATGGATTCTAAACGAGACAAAAAAAGGGGGTTAGAGACCACTCAATAAATGAAATGCCTAAGGGTTTTCTTTGAGCTATTTGGGAGTTATCCAACTTGAGTTATGAGTACAAATGATTTTTCTTTTTCGAGAAAGAAGAAAAAAAAAAAAAAAGACTTAAATCATAGTCTAATTGATTTGATGATTTTATGGATCTATTTGCCATTAGAATTCGATACCTAGCCATAACTTCGAATCATTTTTTCTCGAGCCGTACGAGGAGAAAACCTCTTATACGTTTCTAGGGGGGGTATTGTTCATCTACATCTATCCCAATGAGCCGTCTATCGAATCGTTGCAATTGATGTTCGATCCCGAAGAGAAGGAAGAGATCTTCAGAAAGTGGGTTTTTATGATCCGATAAAGAATCAAACTTATTCAAATGTTCCTGCTATTCTATATTTCCTTGAAAAAGGCGCTCAACCTACAGGAACTGTTCATGATATTTCAAAGAAGGCGGAGGTTTTTACGGAACTTCGTCTTAATCAAACGAAATTCAATTAATGAAATTGAAATAAAAGAAATAAAAAAAAAAGAGTGTGGGGATCACTCATATATAGCTTTGTATAACTTTTTCTCTATTATTCCCCTTTCTCTTGTTATATTCATACTTATTTATTATTTTATTGCTCTCATAGAATCCCATCTTCAATAACGACCAA